GAATACTTTAGCCTATTTTCTCATAGTCATTTCGACTCCACCTCCCGGAGTTCATTCTCCGGGGAACTCCGTTTAAATTATTCCGGTGTATTCTTTCCAATCTACTTCTTTTCTAATTTCGTTGGAAATCATATACAGACAATTCCTATTTGATATAGCTATTTGGGCAAGTATTTTACGATTAAGAGGTAACCGTCTCTTGTAGAGATCGTGTATTAATTTACTATAACTATAGGATACTCCGCTTTCTCGAATTACTGCGTTTATCCGGGTGATCCACAAACGACGAAAATTTCTCTTTTGCTTATCCCTATCCCGATGAGCTGAAACCAAAGCTCTTGTTGTCTGTTCCGAAATAGTTCGAGTAAGTTTTGAATGAGCCCCTCGAAAATTTGAGGCAAAAAGGCGGGTTTTTGTTCTACGTCTCCGAGCTGCATATCCGCGTTTAGTTCTGGTCATTGAAGAAATCAAAATTTGACGAATAACTACTTAATTTCATTTCCTTTCTTGTAGTTATTCCTTTCCCCGTCCTGGTCTATTAATAACCAAACGGATTTTTCCAATGTATAAACTACAAATTCCAATGGCTTTGGCTACTATAACCTTCCCGACCACGATTTTTTCTTTTTAAAAGCATTTTACTGCGAAATACAAAAGAAATAAGAAATTTTCTTTTGCTAGGTGTCAAAAATCGAATCAATAAAAAAAAAAAAAGAACTACAAATTAAATGGATAAAGAAATAGTGGGGTTCCATCGTTTCTATGGTTACTTCTTAAACGGTGAGGTCTTCTCTATACACCGGAGCCTTTATTTCATATTTCATTTAATCAATGTTATTGGTAACTTGTATAGTTCACACCACACTCTTTGGCTCTACCCATGAATGATCCAGTAACAGGTCTTTCACAATGAGACCCACCTATACAGTAACGGTATTTAATTAGGAAAGTTAGCTGGGGTAGCTGACCCTCGTAGTCCGTTCTTGACTGAGTGAGAACTTCATTTTTCTGTTTTTTTGAATTTCAATAAGATTTCCTCCGCTTAATGGATAAGCATTCGCTACCAATGGAGAATTGCTTCTCATCTTAAATTCAGGTGATTGGATTTGCACCAACGGAAACCATAAACTTTCTACACAAAAGAGGGATCGATTTGCTTATTTTTAGATAGTGAATGGAGTTCCTTCTTTTACTCGATCCGATTCACTGGTCCTGATCATTCATACTGGAAAGCGGTTTTCTTGCTTTTTTTGTGTCAGCTCATGATCTAAACGAGTCGCACATACACCCTAGTACATGTTCCTCGGCGCTGAGGACATCCCTGAAGAGCGGGGGATTTCGTGACATTTCGAATTGGCTGTCTTGTATTTCTAATAAGTTGTTTAATAGTTGGCATGTTGAATCATATACATAATGGGCTGGTTTAGATTGATCCTAACCAGATGATTATGAAGTTATTCTAGTTAATAGAATAGTAAACTCGGAGATCCAATTTCAAATCAAGGATTTGCACAAAATCCATTTTTTCATTACTCTTGACTCCAAGGATCTTCATCACCCCACACTTGACCCCAGCTATCGTCACCGTCACTTCAGCTATCGTCACTCCACATACCTTGCGCTTCAGGACTTCGATCTTCACCCCTTTTATCTCCAGGCCTTCTATCTTCACCCCTTCCATCTTTACCCTTTAGATGGGGAACTCTGAATAGATCTGGACGTCCTAGATCATCAACAATTCCATAAGCTTTGGTTTCTGTTGCTGTCATCAAAGAGTCTCTTTCCAAGTCTTTATGTATAAGACCTAATGGCTGGCCTGTCCTTTTTTCATAAGCCCTTCCGACGCTCTCGCGCAGACTCATGATGATTTCCGCTTCCAGGCGCAGGTCGAACGAGTGACCCTTGAACGAAGAAGTAAAGGGTTGATGCATCAGTGTCAGAGAGTGAGGGAGTGCCGAACGTTTCTGGGCTTCTCCTCCAGCCAGGATCAAAGATGCCATTGACGCGGCGAATCCCACGTTTACTGTCATAACATCTGGTTCCACCCATTCCATCATATCAAAAATAGCCAGTCCATGTACTAACGATCCGCCAGGGGAGTTTATAGCTAAAACCATATCTATGTTAGGGGCGTCCATATATAGAAATACTAGAAGACCCACAAGTTGATTCCCGCTCTCTTCATCAATTTCCATGCCTAAAATAAGGAGTCTGAATCGATAAAGTACGTTGAGTAGGGTAAAATTGTATCCCTTAGGAACCGTACATGCACCTTTTGATGCATACGGTTCACAAAAAAATTGCGAAAAAAGAATCAATGTATAGATGCCAGTCCTCTTTCTTTTTTCCTATTCTTTTTCATAGCAGGTTTTTTCGAACTTCTAAGGAAAGGGCTTTTTCTTGTTCTTCGAGTTTTCAATAAAGACGAATTTTGACTTCTTACTTATAATAGATAATAGAAAAAGTCGATAAACTTATCGAATTAACTTCTCATTGATGT